CCGTCAGGTTCAGGATTGATCTTTGATAAGAGGCCAGACCGCACCAGTATCAATCCATTTTATTCTATTTCTTCCAAGGCAGGGATTCAACAATCACTTAGCCAAAATCAAGTAACTATTCGTACGTTGTTGAAGAGGAATAAGGAATGCCAGTCTTTTATAATTTTGTCAGCATCTAATTGTTTTCAAATGGGTCCATTCAACGATGTAAAATATTACAATGATGTAATAAAAAAAGAATCAATGAAAAGAGATAGTCTAATTCCAATTAGGAATTCCTTGGGACCTTTAGGATTAGGAAGAACCCCTCAAATTGCGCATTTTTATTCATTTTACCATTTAATAACTTATAATCAGATCTCGGGAACTAAATATTTACAACTTGACAATTTCAAACAGACTTTTCAAGTGCTTAAATATTATTTAATGGATGAAAATGGTAGGGTTTCTATTTATAATAATCCCGATCCGCGCGGTAACATCGTTTTGAATCCATTCAATTTGAATTGGAATTTTCTCCATCATAATTATTGTGAAGAAGCGTCTAGAATAATTAGCCTTGGGCAGTTTATTTGTGAAAATTTATGTATATCCAAAAACGGACCGCACTTAAAATCGGGTCAAGTTCTAATTGTTCAAATTGACTCTGTAGTAATAAGATCGGCTAAAGCTTATTTGGCCACTCCGGGAGCAACCGTTCATGGCCATTATGGAGAAATCCTTTACAAAGGAGATACATTAGTTACATTTATATATGAAAAATCGAGATCTAGGGATATAACGCAAGGTCTTCCAAAAGTGGAACAAGTGTTAGAAGTGCGTTCGATTGATTCAATATCGATGAACCTAGAAAAGAGAATGGAGGGTTGGAACAAGAGTATAACAAAAATTATTGGAATTCCTTGGAGATTCTTGATTGGTGCTGAGCTAACTATAGTGCAAGGGCGTATCTCTTTGGTTAATAAGATCCAAAAAGTTTATAGATCTCAGGGGGTGCAGATTCATAATCGACATATAGAAATTATTGTGCGTCAAATAACATCAAAAGTGTTGGTTTCAGAAGAGGGAATGTCTAATGTTTTTTCACCCGGAGAACTGATTGAATTGTTGCGGGCGGAACGAACAGGGCGCGCTTTGGAAGAAGCGATCTGTTACCGAGCTATCTTATTGGGAATAACGAAAGCATCTCTAAATACTCAAAGTTTTATATCCGAAGCAAGTTTTCAAGAAACTGCTCGAGTTTTAGCAAAAGCCGCTCTCCGGGGTCGTATCGATTGGTTGAAAGGTCTGAAAGAGAACGTTGTTCTAGGGGGGATGATACCCGTTGGTACGGGATTCAACGGATTAGTGCAACGTTCAAGGCAACATACCAACATTCCTTTGGAAACCAAAAACAATAAACTATTCGAGGCAGAAATGCGAGATATTTTGTTCCACCACAGAGAATTATTTGATTTTTTCATTTCAAGGAATTTACACGATACACTGAGAAAATCATTTCGAGGGTTGAATGATTCCTAAGAGCGGATTCACCCCCTTTCTTTTTAGCTATTTGTATTTGCGGTCATTTTTTTATTTTTTATTTTTATTTGGTATATAGTAATAAAGATAATAAAATAACAAATAGAATAGAAAGAAATTAATATTAATGGTTTGAATCGTGTATCAATGGCCAATATCCGTTAGAGGTAGAAACGAAGGTTCCATCGGAACAATTATTTATTTCTATTTCAGGGCACCCCGTCTCTCTTTTTTTTAATAAAAAGAAAGGAGGTGCGGATAAATAAATGACAAGAAGATATTGGAACATCCATTTGGAAGAAATGATGGAAGCAGGAGTTCATTTTGGTCATGGTACTAGTAAATGGAATCCTAGAATGGAACCTTATATCTCTTCAAAGCGTAAAGGTATTCATATTATAAATCTTATTAGAACTGCCCGTTTTTTATCAGAAGCTTGTGATTTAGTTTTTGATACAGCAAGTAGGGGAAAGCAATTCTTAATTGTTGGTACCAAAAATAAAGCAGCCGATTCAGTAGCACGGGCTGCAATAAGGGCCCGTTGTCATTATGTTAATAAAAAATGGCTAGGCGGTATGTTAACGAATTGGTATACTACGGAAACGATACTTCATAAGTTCAGGGACTTGAGAACGGAACAAAAGATGGGGAGACTCAATCGTCTTCCGAAAAGAGATTCAGCTATGTTGAAGAGACAATTATCTCACTTGCAAACATATCTGGGCGGGATCAAATATATGACTGGATTACCCGATATTGTAATAATCGTTGATCAGCAAGAAGAATATATGGCTCTTCGAGAATGTATGATTTTGGGAATTCCAACGATTTGTTTAATCGATACAAATTGTGACCCAGGTCTCGCTGATATTTCGATCCCAGCAAATGATGACGCGATAGCTTCAATCCGATTAATTCTTAACAAATTAGTATTTGCAATTTGTGAGGGTCGTTCTAGTTATATACGAAATCCTTGATTCATATTAATAATGAATAATAAAATAAAAAAATTATTTTGGGAACTCCATAGATTTATGAAATCGGTTATGCTTCCTAAAAGAGATACAAGTAACTAGGGATATTATGTAATTAATTGGTATACAAATATATATAAGTCAACTAGGCAAGTCGAAAAAAGAGAAGGTTGAATCAAAATAATTCTTTTTAAAGTTCTATTTTTTTCAGAGGGCAATATGAATGTTCTATTATGTTATATCAACACACTAAAAGGCTTATACGATATATCCGGTGTGGAAGTCGGCCAACATTTCTATTGGAAAATAGGAGGTTTTCAAGTCCATGCCCAAGTAATTATTACTTCTTGGGTTGTAATTGCTATCTTATTAGGTTCAGCCATTATAGCTGTTCGTAATCCACAAACCATTCCTACTGACAGTCAGAATTTCTTCGAATATGTTCTTGAATTCATTCGAGATGTGAGCAAAACTCAGATTGGCGAAGAATACGGTCCATGGGTTCCCTTTATTGGAACTTTGTTTCTATTTATTTTTGTTTCGAATTGGTCGGGTGCTCTTTTACCTTGGAAAATCATACAGTTACCTCATGGGGAATTAGCCGCGCCTACAAATGATATAAATACTACTGTTGCTTTAGCTTTACTCACGTCAGTAGCATATTTCTATGCGGGTCTTAGTAAAAAAGGATTAGGTTATTTTGGTAAATACATTCAACCAACTCCAATCCTTTTACCCATTAATATTTTAGAAGATTTCACAAAACCCCTATCACTTAGTTTTCGACTTTTCGGAAATATATTAGCTGATGAATTAGTAGTTCTTGTTCTTGTTTCTTTAGTACCTTCAGTGGTTCCTATACCCGTCATGTTACTTGGATTATTTACAAGCGGTATTCAAGCTCTTATTTTTGCAACTTTAGCTGCGGCTTATATAGGCGAATCCATGGAGGGTCATCATTGACTAGTTTTCGAAATAGTCTTTTTTTGGTTTAAGCCTTACGCAATATATGTGCGTATCAAGGTAATCTGCTTAAGGAGCATAATATATAAAAATAAATAGATAAATTATATAAATATAAACTATATAAAGTATAGAAGTAATAGTCAAAAATAAGATATTAGCGGTATTAGGGAATTGCAACAAACAAAAGGGGAAGTAAAAAAAAGGAAAGAGATCGAAAAGATCTTTTTCCTAAAATTCCAGTTCGGTCTATTTATCCCCCCCCCAATGAATACTATCTTTATATTGTTTTGTTCATTTAATTCCAATATCCAATATTATTAGATATTAGTAATCATAATCTGAATAATAATTAGGATTGTAATACTTATAGTATTATAGTGTGCTATTTTAAAAAAGATGCTATTGTTATATAGAAGAATTCCCATTCAAGTTGATTTCATCCAATTAAACGGTTGACCAAAAGAGAATTTTAATAAATAATAAATTACCTGAACTTAGATCAATCAAATACTTCTATTTCGATGCAACGATTCGATCTAACGAATTTGTCCATGTAGATTGATTGTACCTGCGTCGGCGAGTAAAAAAGAAAAAATAAAGATTTACAAAAAACTTCAAATTTATAAAAAAAAATGGATTGGTTAGGGGGGGCCGAACTAGATGTATGTACTCTAATTAGTATAAGACAACTCTTGTGAATGTTTCGAAGAATGATTCTATAATCCGATTGAATGTAAGATATGAATGGTTGATTTACGTTATCCAAGAAACACATGTATATGTAATATTAGATATTAATTAGTTATATATGTAATATCTAAGCGGCTCTATTACTGTGAATTTAGATAGGAATTCCAATGGAATCCCCTCCATTTCCTTTGTAGTTGTGAATTGAATATTAAATGAATAAAATAAAGTGACTATTGAATAAAGAGATTCAATCAAGAAAATAAGAAAAAACGAAAAATTCAAAAAGAATGGTATGGATTCAAAAAAATTCTGTGAATAAAAACTAAAAAAGAAATATCGAAGCCGTTCTGATAATTCAATAATAATATTATTACTTCAATTCCGAGTTCTTATTTCCTTCGACTGTATAGATCTTAGCGATGGAATAATTAAGTCATAATTTATTGGTTGATCGTATCATTAACTATTTACTTATTTTGGTGTGAGGAACTTATCATGAATCCACTGATTTCTGCCGCTTCCGTTATTGCTGCTGGGTTGGCCGTCGGGCTTGCTTCTATTGGACCTGGGGTTGGTCAAGGTACTGCTGCGGGCCAAGCTGTAGAAGGGATCGCGAGACAGCCCGAGGCGGAGGGAAAAATACGAGGTACTTTATTGCTTAGTCTGGCTTTTATGGAAGCTTTAACAATTTATGGACTGGTTGTAGCGTTAGCACTTTTATTTGCGAATCCCTTTGTTTAATCCGAAAAAAAAAAATACGTATTTTTTATTAGTTTATTTCCTTGGACTTACTGCTTTTTTTGAATTAGATTAGGATTTCACTCCTCCAATTATTTGGTGGGACACTAA